CACTTCACGGCTTTTAGAGAGAGTAACTTGTCAAACAGGCAACGATGGAAATCCATGTCTGATTTAAGACACCATCCACGCGACAAGACGCGAGGCAGTTTCCTGCCCCGGTCAGCTTTTCTTTGGTCTGGGTCACTAAACTAACCTTCTCTGGTCCGCTTTGGCTATTGAACTAATCTTCTTCGAACCCCCACCCCCAAGCCAGTCAGTTTAACCAGGAATGCCTGCGAACGGCATAATCATGAATAAGAAGAGCAACCGGTAAACGAGTGCGAAGGTTACGAAGCGAGTTTTTCTATCTCGGCCCCAAAAAAGTAGTTAACCTGCGATTGACCTTTATATCGTCTACCTCCGTCTCGCATGAGAAATCGAATTCGGGGTGATCAAAACTAGCCAACGGACTCAGCTGGCGAGTGTGAGGCTATGGATATAGTCTAAAAAAAAGGAATAAGCAAGTTATCGAAGGAAGCAGCCAAGTCACACTATTCCTCCAACTGAGACTGACAACATTCATTCATATACCAAGTTACAAAGAAGATCTGGGAGAAGAGATTCATTTCACCGATGGGAATGATTCCTCTCCTTGTCAGCCCACCTACCTCTTCCTAACGACGAGCCCGATGAGCGTATCAATGGAATGACCCGAGCAGACCAGGATTAAGGCAATAGCTACGCGCATCAAGGTGATACCTACACCGAGCGAACCTGACCGTAGCGTACCATACTGAGTGAAACCGTGCCGAACCAAGGGAAGCACTAAGACAGAGTCTGCAGCTGGTAGAGGAGGGCTTTCAGCGCCTAGCGAAAGTCGAATTATCTTATTGGTAGTACGTGTTAGCTCTCTTTTTCTTAGACCGGAGGAGGAGGCTACCTACACGGCTTGTGTTGACAGAGTAAGCCCTAGTTACTCACTTTCCTCCCTTTCCTTACCTAGAAGTCTTCGGCAGGCTTTCCATAATAGAAAGAGACTTTCAGCTTTCACTCTTAATGAATGCAGTAACGGTTGGTTTAAAAAGGTTTTTCCTTACCCTGCTATCGATTCAATTCGTGCCAGTTACGCTTCCTCTTCTAGAACAGTGACAGCCTAGTCTGATTCCCCCTTCCGAAAGTGCCACAGTGGATTCTTGAACAGTTCCGACAACAGCTAGAACAGTAGCAGTCTCTTTGCTTTCCCGAAAGCCTAGGAGCGAAAGTAGGGAATGAATACTTTCCTGTTGATGCAAGTAACTGAACTGCCTTAAGATACGAAGGATAGCCCGAAACAGACCATTCTCGGGGCACAACAGGCGTTCGATATTAGCTGATGCAGATGAACTAGAAGGGCTTAGGACGACTAGGCTCTTTGATGGAATAGTAGATGTCGTCATTTCCGCTCCTAAAGGAAACAGTATTAGAATTAGAAGGTGCGTCGATTCCGAGGATTGATTCTCTATGAATAGAAAGAGAGGACTTTTCTAAACTTTTAGGCCTGGTAGGCTAATCCATTTAATTAAAGCCCCAAACAAGGGCGTCCTAGCTAGTTCAAGTTCTCCCAATTGAAACTCGTACCCAAAAGGGAAGGCAGGAGCGGTATAAAAGGAGAAAGCCAAAAGCCCGATTGAAGCACTAATTGGCGGTATTAAGTCCTACTAGAAGGAAGAAGGAGTTAAAGCTATCTGCATTTCAGTAGTATCTCATTCACGTAAGAAAAGAGAATCAGTCTGCATGTCCCTCCTTGTCTGAATCCCATTGTAAATGTAAAAGGAGGCCAAAAAGAAGTCGTCAAGGTTTTCTTCTTCTTAGGTTTGATGTGATGGGATTTAGCGTGTTTATGATTATTATGGGTAGATTCAAGCTGGGGAATGTGAATGTTCGTAGCAGGGGTAGTCCTATTCTTTTTTAACTAGAGAGGAGCTTCGTGAGATCGCTGGCCCGCAAGTCAACTTTTTTGTTTGGCTCCTTACATGAAAAGGGGAGGGGGAGTGAAGAGAAAGAGATCACATTCTGGGAGAGAGAGATTCCAGCCTTCTTCCCAGCTGAGGCAAGAAAGAATCGAGCAGAAGGTCTGGCTGTGCGCGAAGAAGGACTTCGGCCATTAGTGAAACTGCTTTCACGAGTTCCCGAGGTTAATTCAATCTTTCATCAGCTTCGGAGCTCGCGAGCACGCCAAGCACAAGCTACTTCCTTTCCACTTCCTACGAGATTTGAAAGAGAGGTCTTTGTCCCAACCTTTCTTGTCTTCAAGCAGTGTCTGTTTACGGCCGATTTCAGGGGAAGGAGAAGCCTCAGCGTACCAAACAGATTCATTAGGTTCAGGGGCTGAAAGGGACGGATTCCACATGTGTCTATGAAGAGGAGCTTCGTCAGCCACTTCCTTCGCTATTGATGGCACATCTAGCTCAGCCGCATCTGCAGTTGAAGCAGTTGACGGCCAACAGGTCTCAGCGGAAGGAGCGCTAGCCACTCTCTTTCTATTGTTCTTGGACGACGAGAGGGAGCAGCTGCATCTAATTTCATTGATTCGGGGGAACAGTCTATCCTGTCTCCCATTCTCTTTAGATATTAGACAAGAAAGGGACAGATTGCCCGATATGCCTTTTTCACAGCTAGAAGACAGCTTGCCAGGGCGGTTGCGAGGGTTAATGGACGAGTCAGGATGGGATAGAGGAGAAATCCAATCTACTTGAATTGCCCTTCACTCACTCCTCAAATAAAGTCCGTACCGTAGCTGCGCCGCAGGCAGCTGTCTTCAACAAAGAAAAAGCGCGGGAAACTCCCAGTCGATGAGGGCAATGGAAAAAGAGAAGCTACAGGTTCCGTGCTCATGTCCTAGTTAGGTTACGGAGGGGCATTATTTGAATTGTCTACTCTCGGGAAGTACGGTCAGAGTCCTACCCTTCCTTCAGTTCATGGGGTTAGGTCTAACTATCTTCTATGACGCCATTGGACGATCTCTCTTTTCGGTGCCAATGAAGAAGATGAGCTCAGTTGAGGATAAGCCTTCGCGTACCTAGCCCCACATGGAAAGTAAGGGAAGCAAAAGGAGGGCTAAGAAGGGCAAGGGAGAAGAGCATATCCCTTTCTTTTCTGATTAATTAGTCTATTATTCCACATTCTGAAGATAGCAAGCAGTTCGAAGACGTGAAAATCGTCTGATCGGCGGATGCCTTCATCTCATCTATGAAGAAAGCTAGTGGAAGCACCATCTCTTTGAATTGATTAGAAAGTCTGGGATCTCCTTTTTCAGTCAAGCGCAGGAGAAGCATTAGTGAAGTGAGCGGGGATCGAAGAACTGAAAAACTCTTTCCATTTCCAAATACCTACAGCAGCTCTCGCTAAAGTCATTGTTTCAACTCCGGAACCCGATTTCTGGCTCAGTTCTTCCCTTCCGCTCCGGATTCTTGCTTTCTTAGTTCTTATATTAACGACAATACGTTGAAGTTAGCATTAGCTGCGGCACTAGTAAGAAAGCTAGAGAGAAAGAGACCTCCTAGAAAGAATGCTACAGCCCTTGCGCCCTTCAACTCAGGGAGTGCGTCGATCGCTATCCCCTCGGCAAGCTTTGAGATTCTCTACATACCCCAAAAGAAAAGGCTTTGCTAAAGCCAATACGGCATTCACAGCTGGCGAAAGAGCCAAAGACCCGAGAAAATTTATGGTCAATCAGCTCTCTCCGGGACCTTTCCCGCCTTTGCTACAGACGTCACTTTGCCCTTAGGAAATTTCAATGAATATAATGCAGCTCTGGCAAAGAGAACAGCCCCTTCCGTGGTCTTTTCTCACTCTAACAAAGGAGGCGAAGCGTACCATCTACCTAGGGCCTTGCTCCGAGGCAGTCCATGTTACGGAACTCACTCTGCTCAGAAGAGCTCCATACTTATCCAGCTCCAGGAGGTGAAAGCACATCGTGACAGAACGGAATGATAAGTAGAACCGGCAACGGAGGCTATTCCATAGAAGCATTCCCGTCTTCAGCATCTGAGTCATTAGTTTCTTCAGCACCAGCGCCCATAGTTGTTCACCTTGAAGCAGCACGTGTTGATTGAGATCGATAACTAAAGCGCTTCTTCCTAGGGGTGATTAAGAGACAGGGGATTGAGTTCCAGGAGCAAAAAGGTAAAGTCGGCACCTTTAGTTGACCTCGTTAATTGAGAATCAGAGCCTATTCAAGCAAATCCGATTCAAGGCGCAAATATAGTTTATTAATAACCAGCATCCTCGTCAGAAAAAACTTCCTAGCCGGCCGGCGACCCTGTTCTGGTATATGAGAGTCTTTCCCCTAATGAGGTGCTGACATCTGTTATAGTTCCTAGGAGTGATGTTCCAACATCCCTTCCTGTCCCAGCTTCTTTTCTCGCATCCCTTAGTAAAAAAGAGCATCCGAGATAGCCAAGCATCCGAAGATCGGACATTGGTGACACCTGAAGACCCGTCTGTCTATCTTTTGTAAAAGAATAGGTGGTGCTCTAGCATAAATTGACACAGTGAGGGAAGTGCAAAAGAAGGGCTTGTTTCTTCTCTTTGCCGGATGGAGCTTTTTAGCCACTTTTCATATCATAAAGTCGGCCTACTTCGAATAAGCAATCACAAAGAATGGTAAGCGCTACCTCACCTCTTGCTAACCAGTGTGAAGTGACCTCGCCCTAGAGTACAGAGCCCGCCTAACGCTCCCCGCCTGTTCCATCAAGTGATTTTAGGCAAACTGATTCTAGGGCTCACGATAAGATAGAGATTTTCTCCTTAGGGGGGGGATATAGCTTTTCTTCCGGATCCGGATTCAATGATTGTGGAGTGAACGAAGCCAAGTCCAGTATTGTTTTATGAAAAAAAAGGAGATGGGATGGGAACTTATTAGAGTGTGGCCAAGCCAAGACTCGAGTAGCCAAGTGGATGCAAAGACTAGAAAGCCAGTGAAGAGGAGCCATCTTTCAATTTAAGAACATCCATACGGGTTGAAGGAATGAATAAAGGGAGCTTGAATGGCCATTTCAGCTGTTGTAGTAAGGCCATTAGGAAAAGGCGTAACCCTAAGAAGTGACCCAGTTGAGTCACCTGAGGGATAAGCTGTGATGGCTCTTGTTCCCAGACCAGGAGTGAGTTGATGCCGAGAAGAAGCTGGTAGTCTTAGCTAGGCTAGAAGGGAGAAGCCCTTAAGTAGTAAGCCTTACCTTAGGGCAGTCACTTTCGGAAGGCCAAGAATCATCGATTTAGGAGTTTCCGGTGGTTGTCTCAAGACTAAGAAACTATAGCAATTCTTGTTATTATTGTTCACTCGGAGTTCTTTCTTCAACTCTGGGTTTGGTTTCGAAGAGATGGGCCTTGAGCCTGTGATTGGATGCCCCCGGAGGAGCTGAAGAAGAATTAACAGCTAGTAAAAAAAAAGCTAGCCACTAATTTCATAATTCCATTTCGGAGGTGCGCAGCGAGAGAAGAAGGAAATTCTTTATTCAAAGCATGCTACCACCGAAAGAAGGTCAACCGAAGCAGTTCCATGTATTGCTCCTTAACCTGACGATATCTACCTATAAGAAAAGGAATACCTGGAAAAGTCATTCAATTCTTCCTCGCCAGGAGAAAGGCTCAGGGCCCTGCTCCCAAGTCTGTCTTCTTTCAGAAGCTTTGATCGGAACTTCAATCTCTTAGTCATCCTAGCGTAGAGATTGATTCTACTTGACCTCTTTCCTTGCGGCTTGGCGACTCTGAACTCAGAGGTAGCTGGGGCCAAGGAAGAAAAAGAATTGCTTTCGAATTCTGCTTTCACTCTTCTATCTATAATAAAGAATAGTTGAAATCGTAGAATGAGAACGGAGAGTAGAAAGAGAGGTTAATTCTGGGTCAAATGCTTTCCGTGCTTCGCTTTCCCAAGTTACTGTGCTTTCCGCGGTATAGCTCCTAGGATTTGTTAGAGGAGGTATCGGTAGCTCTTTTTGTAAGTTGATTCTTAGCTCGAAAAGAAAAGGAGTTAAGGAGAGGAGGAATCCGCTGTTCTAGCTCAAGGCCTGACTTTGCTAGTTCATTCCCTGCTGTCTCTGAAATAGAAGATGTAAACTCTTCTTTCAACTCGGAGGAACTCTTTATTTAGGAGCGAAAGAAGATGGATCCGTTGCCACTTTCATAAGACATAATAAAAGAAGAAGCTCTGTCGGAATAAGGTCAGCTATTTCACCTGTTGTCGGAATTGCTAGTAGAAGGTCAAAGTAGAAGGAAGGTAAAGGGAAGGAATAGCAATACGGTTTCGGGAAGCCGCTGCTGGTCTTTTCTGTTGTTGCTGTGATCAATGAATACCGGGCTCAAGGCCAACCTCTCCACTCAGGGTCAGGAACGGGATAAGAAGAAGTAGGACAGGCTCGAGGTCAATTCTTTCTTTTAGGAGAGATCCCACCCTACCCTTCTTTAGCGCTTGTTCTGAATAGAATAAGCCCTTCCTTCTCGGTGAAGGAGAGGGAAGGAAAGCCACTTCTGTTGAAGGAATCGGAGCTGCTATATAATAAGCATAGCATATGACTCTTTATCGGCAAGCTCAGCAACGAGAAGTTTTCCTCCTCTACTGTAAAGCGGTTGTTCAAGGGAGTTCTTTTTTATAAGAATGAGAGGTACTCGCTCTTAGACTTCCACTTCCACGGCTAAGCCGTCAAGAGAGTTCTATTTTTTCTAAAGAATTCAAGCAATTCGGAGGAGTTCAAGCCTGTGTGACCCAAGCGGGAATTCATATTCTTCGCCAAGAAAGGGAAAGATCCCAGACCTAGGAGCATGAGGCTGAATACGTCTGGTTTAGCGCTATCCTTTCCTTCTGATGAGATGCCTGTTCTCCGGTGCAGATGCAGAAAAGAAAATAAGGTGCCAGTTTTTTAGGAGATTTATTTGGAGACGAATTCATTCCTCTGCTGGAAAGCAGTCCTTCACGGATATGGGAGCTTACTCCGCTGTTGCTGGTTTAGTAAGCTAAGCATTTCCTTCCTTTATGATTATGAAAAAGGAATGCTCCAGGGTTTGTTTCTCTTGGTGTCAACATAGGAATGGGAGCAGTTAGAATGGATGCCTTTTCCCTTGTTGAATCCGCCAAGTCCGTAGCCCTTCTTTTATGCGGGATTGCCTGTTGATGCAAGGAATAAGGGCTGGCTTGATGCCAAGAAGAAGCTGGTGGAGGGGCAGCGAAATCATCTGCTGCACAGTAGTACGTATTAGGCAAATGGGATTTTTCTTTCCGGAGCGTAGTAAGAGGTATTTAGTGCGTGAATGCTTGACTTAGAGCTTGAACTAGGGGCAATCCAGCAACCATTTCAACTGGATACCATCAAGAGAGGAGGAGCCGATGAAATTCTTTCGGAGTTCTTCTCCGCTGACGTCTAAGCTCTCAAGGACTCGGATTAGTCAACAGGAATGAAATCTAAGGTAGCTGGTAGCTCGAGCGAGGAGCGGAGCCTAGCCCTATAGCTATAGGCTATAGAATATTCTATTTCCTCTGCTTTTACTTTGAATAGCTAGAATCAAACTCATTGCTCATTCATTCAGAGCTCTTGTCGGTAAAGTAGATCGAGAGAGAGAATTGGCTTCTCGAGAATCTGCTGGAGTCAGATCAGTAGGGGAGTTCACACCGGGACTTTATTAATAGAGAAAGAACCCATACCCTGAACCGGGGAAAGGCGATAACGGCCCAGGGAAATTGTGAAGTACGTGAATCGACTCCCTATTCTAGTCCAGACCTTACAACATAAAAGTAAGGGACTGACTTCTTTCTTGACAAGGATCCTGAAGAAATCGCACATGCTCCCAGGACTTTACGGGAGGCACACAGGTAGGTATACCAAGAGAAATGCGGGTAAGCGACGAGGGTCAATCAAACAAGTTTTTATTTCCAGAAAGATCCCCACGCTGAGCGATGAACCTCGCCAAATGCTCTTATGGATCACCCATTCCATCTTTTAGGTTCCAGCAATATGTATCCCGCGGAGTATGGCTCGTAGTAAATCTCTGTAAGATAAGGAGGATCATAGGGTAGGTAACCTTGTTCACCATTCTAAAAGAATGGTACCTTCAAGTAAGTCGGATCTAGAATTGGGTCTCCTAAAAAGGAGAGATGCTGGTGGCGGGGTCCGGGTCGACAATTGGATTAGGAACTGCTTGCTCCTATCCTGCGGCGACCTCTGCCTTCGCCTACATTGCTGATATATAGTGGTGCCTTTACCTTTGCTGCGGGATGAACCGATTATGATTCAAGGTAAACCACTCGATCTGCCGTTGGAACCGATTGAATTGCTTAAACCACTTGATCAACTGATGACTGCTCGGTGTAGAGAAAATCTACACTTACACCTCCATGCCCTGTTTGGCAGGAGAAAGAAAGGGGATGTGCAAAATCGAATAAAAAGCTATAATAGTTTTCTCGTTTCATAATATTTGGTGCATTTCCCTCTCTGAATCGAGAGGCTTTCATGATCAATTTCGGGCTCACTCAGTTTGGGAGATACGTTGCTACCAGAATTCATTAGTAACGGACCACCTGCTCTGAAACGAAAGAAGCGATGCGTCTCTGAAGCTTACAGCTCGTTAGGGATGTGTGTTCCGCTCATTCTAGTTCAAACGGGTTGGTTCATCCCGGTCAAAAAAGCAGGCATCTCAGTGACTGGAAGAATCATTACACTTGATTGAACCCTACCCTAGTAGGTCAGGTCGTGTGAGGCGTGAGCCACCAGTCCCTGCGTTGAATGTTCAGGACGAGGAGCACTTTTATGTAGAGGACAACCGGACTTTTGATGGAATTCGCGTTGCAATATGATCGTGCCAGACCGTATGTTTGAAAATGATTTGAATCTCTCCTCAGGTGTATTCTAATTATTAGCCCCACACAGGGAAACGGTAAACTCTCCCCATCTTCTATCAATTTGTTGATTGCTAGATGCAGTGATCCCGGTGCCTTGCTCTCCATACTTGATATTAGTCCCTTGAAGCAGGGCAACCCCCTTCAGACGAGGTACGTACACTTAGTCAGTGAGTCGATCATAAGTTGATCACATTATGTGGAGGGTTCCGCTAGTATGAAGTGTTCAAAGGCTCAGAGGCGCGCTAGGCACTGGAGGGGGACCCATCTATTGGGTACACCAATAATGTGAAAAGGTTAGTCGGGAGCAAAACCAACAAGAGCAATGATCGAATCAGAGTAGGCCCCATGTTGACTGATTTCATTTTAAGTGACCGAAATAACATTACCAACTGGGCAATCTGCCCAATCCGATAACACCCCAGACACTCACTATATGTAATGGATTCTGGAGCCAAAACTAACCGTAAGTACTGGGGAAACCCGATAAGACACCCGAAGAGCATAACCCTACTATACTAGATCGAAAGCACTAGCCGGAAAGAAAGCCTAGACTGCTACTTGCTTTCCTGCTCTCTCTCACTATCCTAATGAAAGGTCAAGCCGGCGATTGAGTGAGGGGTCTTCGGGAACCTCTGTACGATACGAAGAGTTCTCCAGCCGTCAATATCAACCCGGCTTTCAGCAGACAAAGGACGCGCACTCATCCAGATTACGAAGAAAAAGAATCTCTCAAACCAATTCGATTACGACACGAGCTTAGCTTCCAAGAGCTGCTGGCTCTTAAAGGCCCCGGATACGAACAAAAGGACGACTGGTTCGACTAGAACAGGAGTGGGTCGCCCAAAAGAGTATAAAAACTCAGTTCAAAGTATGTTTCAGACCACTGTGGGTGATTTATTCAGCCATGTATGGCTTGAGGAACGAGCTCAGACGACCTAGTTCTGTTCTTAATGTGTAAACTCTATATTTACCACAAACCGCTCACAATCGAAAACTGGATTTCCAAACAAAAGAAACCCCTTTCACAGCCGTAGAGAAAGGGGTAAGGATGACCGGGAAATAGCGTAAGTTATTTATGAGATCCGGCACACGCAGATTAAAAAAGAGGTATTCCACTCATAAGGGAAGACGATAAACAAGACTAAGACTATCGTCATATCGTCTATAACAACCTAACCACTAGCTACCTAGCTACAAGAAGAGAGCTACGAGCTAAGAGCTAATAGGATAGGAAGCCACCTAAGAACCGAGCTACTATGAAAGAAGAGCTACCATGTTGAGTCAGCAGCAGAAAACCTATCTGACATGAATGAGGAAAGTGAAGATAGTGGAAGCCCCGAATTGCTCCACAACGTGCTTGACTTTCGGAGGACTAACCGCTTCTAATGAGACCTTGGGGGAGGTTGGGCACCCAGGTTATGAAAGATCTACGCCTAGAGGTATAGGACCGGCATAACCGATTGATTCATTTCAACCAACAGCGTAATACCCAGTAACATACCTAGTTGCCTATCCGGTTGGATATCGAGACCCAGCAGCATCTAAGCCAGGTGTGTCATATATTGATCCATACCTTTAGCATATCCAGTACCCAGCCCTTTGACATGCATTGTAGCAAACATAAGAGCGCCTGCAAGCATCCTTGATGGAGGAGACCGCCCTGCCTCTCATAGCATCTTGCTTTCCTGGCTATCTCTGCCCAGATTCGACGATTGGTGGATTTACCAGACGTGACTTCTTGAGTCACACAAGTTGATTGTTGAGAAGCAAACTTCGCTTCCCTTGCTCCATCTCTCCGAATCAGCTGAAAACTGGTGACTGGGGTCAACAACCAAATTCGACTTTTTGGTGTAATTCCCCGATTTCTTTCATTTCATTCTTCAAGATTCCGTAAGTGTTGATCAGCAGAAGGCGCTTATGAGAAAGAACTCGAATGCTTTCTCGGTTGCCAGATCAACTGAAGAATTATCTGGAACAGCTTCTGTTCACGGAGCTGAAATGAACTCCCGATGGTCTTTGTGTTCTGTGCCCCTAAAGAATGCAAGTTTTGAAGTCCACTTGACTTTAAAGATTCTTCTTTTTGAAAAGACCGGAACTGCTATTATTACTATGAAGAGTACTGAACAAACAAGCAAGGGATTGAGCTTCGCGTTAGCGCAGTAGTTTTCTTGCTGGGATATAGAAAATGACTCTAGTTCTCGTGTTGTCAGTTGTAAGAAATAGACAGGAAAACTACTCATTTTGTGGTCTCATAACCAAGGTGCATCAATTAAGTTTATGAAGGGAAATCTTTTGAACAAATCATTCCTCCCGTGAAATTCTTACTCCAGTTAAGCAAGGATCGTAGCCACGCCGGGGACCAGCTAATAGTTTAGCTCTTGTGGGCCGTAGGTTTCTTGATTTACTTCTGACTTTGCTGAATAAAGAGAGAACTCCACTTGTTATATTTAATTAAATATGCAATTCCAAACCTATTATAGGGGCTCGTGAGAGGGAAAGAAAGTGGGATTCTTTGAGCTAGCCAGTTTATCTGGATTTCTTCCTAAAAAGCCCTTTACTAGTAGGGCGTCGGGGTCAGGGGAAGTCCGAAGTCAGCAAAGCTTGAGGGAGTAGTTAGCGGTCGGTAAAGTCAGGCTTTTGCGGCCCAGGAAAGAGCCCAAAAACAAGGGCTTTATGCAAGAATTCTCTTCAAGCTAAAGCTTTCCTCACTCACTTTCGCCTTCCTCTCCTTACAGTCGAGCGATTGCATTCCTTTCGCTTTCCTCGCTCTTTCAGCCTTTCTTGCTCCTCGAGCTTGCACCTGTCTCGCTCATCCCATCCCCTTTATTAGTAAGGTTGCTTGAGATCCTGGTCTGCATCCAGAGAAGGTTTTCTATCCAACGCTGCTCACGATGGACTCATCCGATAAGCAGCTTGATTCGGAAGAGAAGATCCTGGGATTAGATCGATCTGATGTTGAATGTCCCTCATGGGCGGTAATCCCCCTGGCCACTCTTCTGGGATAAGTTCAGCGAACTGTTCAAGCAATTTGCTAACCTTGGAAGATATAGGAGTGCCCTTTCGAAATAGGGGCTAGCGTCTTTAGTACCGTACCCTAGCCCCGTTTCCCGAGCTTCCGTTTCAAACTTTCGCGTAGTCAGAAAATTCTCAGCTTGCATTCCATTTGTTTGCCTTGTCATACTAATGACACCTTCCTTAAGAGGCAGCAACACCACTTTCGCACCATCCTTCCAAAAGGAATGCGTCCTTTTTTTTATTGTAAAATAAATAGAATCACCTGACGATCGAATTGCCATGGTAGCCCAAGCAAGAGGTGACAGAGTTATTGGTGGGGGTTCGGTCCGTTATAGGTACGACATCGCACCAACCAAATTGCATCCTTGTAGGATTTTCCAATGAAGAAAGTGATCAACGGAGACTAGCACCTCATTTCCTTTCTTAAACCAAGCACCCGGGGCTCGAAAGGTTGACTTAGATAGGGTGCGCGTTAGCGCACTTACGTTTTCTTCGTTTAGTCAAGCGGTTTCTCAAAAGTAATTCCTTCTCTTGCTAGCCGAGTGAGGTAGGTAGATCAGAGAATTCCTTCTTTTCCGTACGCGTCACAGGTACTTTCGGTAGTTACGGGAAGGGCAGCTAGGCTCACTAATCTATATAATCTTTTCTTGTTGCGTGCACGTGTAGCAGTCATAGCTTGGTCACC